ATTAGACGATGATTAATATCTACTAACCATAAAGATATTGCTACTCTTTATTTTATTTTTGGTGTCTGAGCGGGAATACTTGGTACAAGTTTTAGCTCTTTTATTCGTTTTGAGCTTTCTCAACCTGGAGATTTTATAATAGATTTTGATTATTATAACTCTGTGGTTACTGCTCATGCTTTTATTATGATTTTTTTTATAGTAATACCTATTATAATAGGAGGTTTTGGAAATTTATTGGTTCCTGTTATGATTGGTGCTACTGATATAGCGTACCCTCGTTTGAATAATATAAGATTTTGGTTGCTACCCCCTTCTCTTTCTCTTTTGTTAAGTTCTGCTGTTGTGGGTTCTGGTGTTGGAACGGGATGAACTGTTTATCCACCTTTATCTAATGGAATTTTTCATTCTGGTCCTGCTGTGGATTTTGGTATCCTAAGACTCCATATTGCTGGGGTTTCATCAATTCTAGGTGCTATTAACTTTATTGTTACTATTTTTAACATGAAGACTTCAGGAATGGTTTGGTCAATAGTTCCTTTGTTTGTGTGGTCTGTACTTATTACTTCCTTTTTGTTAGCCTTTTCTTTACCTGTTTTAGCTGCTGCTTTAACTATGTTATTAACAGATCGGAATTTTAACACTACTTTTTTTGACCCAGTTGGAGGTGGGGATCCTATTCTTTATCAACATCTTTTCTGATTTTTTGGCCATCCTGAGGTTTATATTTTAATTTTACCTGGGTTTGGAATTATTTCCCATACTATTAGGTTTTACAGAAATAAAGTTGAGCCTTTTGGAAGGTTGGGTATAATTTATGCTATAATTTCTATTGGAGTTTTAGGTTTTATTGTGTGAGCCCATCATATATTTACAGTGGGGTTAGATGTTGACACTCGAGCTTATTTTACTGCTGCTACTATAATTATTGCTGTTCCTACAGGGGTTAAGGTTTTTAGTTGGTTGGCTACTTTATTGGGAGGAAAGATTGACTATAGTCCCTCTTTTTTCTGATCTTTAGGGTTTGTATTTCTTTTTACTGTTGGTGGTTTAACTGGTGTTGTTCTTTCTAATTCATCTTTAGATGTGAGTTTACATGATACTTATTATGTGGTGGCCCATTTTCATTATGTTTTATCTATGGGGGCTGTGTTTGCTATTATGGCGGGTATTACTCATTGATTCCCTTATTCATATGGTTTGTTAATGAACCCTTATCTTTTAAAAGGTCAATTTTGGTCAATATTTATTGGTGTAAATCTTACTTTTTTTCCTCAACACTTTTTAGGGTTAAATGGTATACCGCGTCGTTATTGTGACTACCCGGATGGTTTTACGGTTTGAAATACTATTTCTAGGGTGGGGAGGTTAATTACTTTATTCTCTATTATTTTATTTTTGTATGCAATTTGAGATTCTTTATCAAGTACTCGTTCTTTGAATTTTTTCTCTTCTTCAAGAAGTAATATAGATATGATAAATGAATCCCCCTTCCCAGCTCACACTAATATGGAATCTTGTAAGGTGATTAGAGATGTGGTTTTACTTTAATTAAAAATGCCAAGATGATTAGGTTTAAATTTTCAAGATAGGTGTTCTTTTTCTTCAGGGGAGCTTTTTTTTTTACACGATCATGTGATAGTTATTATATTTATAGTGGTTATTCTTATTACTTATATTATGTTCTATCTCTTAGTAAACTTGAAGTTCTATAAATTTCTTTCTGAGGGTACTTTAATTGAGACTATTTGATCTATAGTTCCTGCTTTTTTATTAGTTATTTTAGTTTTCCCTTCTATAAGAACTCTCTATATTATGGAAGATTATAAATTCCCTTCTTTGACTTTTAAGGTTGTTGCTCATCAGTGATATTGAAGTTATGTGGTTCCTTTGTTTAAAAGTTTAAATTTTTCTCTTAAGGGTTTAGGAGATTTTTCTTTTTATGAGTACGATTCTATAATAGAAGAGTTTTCAGATTCTGAGGGTTTTCCACGTTTGTTGGGTTGTTCAAGTGATTTTTTTATACCTGTTGGGGTTTCTTCTCGTCTTTTAATCACCTCTACTGATGTGATTCATTCTTTTTCTTTACCTTCAATAAGGTTAAAGGTGGATGCTTTACCTGGGCGTATTAATCAACTTTTTGTCAACCCTTCTCGGGTTGGTTTATTTTTCGGTCAGTGTTCTGAGATTTGTGGCTCTAATCATTCTTTTATACCTATTAGTGTTGTGGTTTGTTCTTTAAGAGATTTTGATTCTTTAGGTAAATCTTATTTAATAGATTTAATGGAAGATTCTCTAGGTGGTGTGGATTGTTCGTTGTAATCAAATAAGCTTCAGTTAGAGGTAATACTATCTTGTCAAGGTAGAGAGAAAGTGCTTAATTTTACCTCAAATAATACCTTTACCTTGAATTTTTATTTTTATTTTTATTTTTTTTTGTTTCTTTTCTGTTTCTTTTTTTGTTTCTTCTTATTATGTGTCATTTTCTTCCCCTAATAAGATTTTTAAGAGAGTTTCTAATAATCTCCCATGATAGTTGAAAAATGATAATAACTAATTTGTTTTCTATTTTTGATCCATCTTTGAGGATTTTTTCTATAAGATGGTTGGTGTGTGTTTTGGTGTTTTTTTTTCTTCCTATGAGATTTTGGTCTAGGGGGGTTATTTCTTCTTTTTTTCTGTCAATTTTAATGGGAGCCAAAAAAGAGGTTGATTATGTAATTTCATTTTCTTTTAAGGGTTGTTATGTTTTTATTTGTTCAGTGTTTTTTACTATTTGTTTATATAATTTTTTAGCTTTATTTCCTTTTGTTTTTTCAGTGACTTCCCATATATTGGTTACTTTGCCTTTTTCTTATAGATTTTGACTAGGTGTGGTAATTTTCAGTTGTTTTAATTTTTTTAAAATGTTTTTAGCTCATCTAGTTCCGGTTGGTACTCCTATTGGTCTTATAAGTTTTATAGTAGTAGTGGAGCTTTTAAGAAATATTATTCGTCCTTTAGCTTTAACTTTTCGTTTGACTGCTAATATAATAGCAGGCCATCTTCTTATATCTTTAATTGGGGGGTGTTTGATTTCTCTTCCTTTTAGATTATTAATCTTAGGGAGTGTGTTCCAAATGTTGTTAGTTTTTATAGAGTTAGGGGTCTCTGTAATTCAAGCTTATGTATTTTCTACTTTGTTGTTGTTATATATCTCTGAGGGTCAACATTAATTTTGTTAAATGAAAAAATTTAATTCCTTTCATTTAGTCGATTTGAGTCCTTGACCTATCTTTACTTCTTTTTCTTTTTTAAGTTTTGCTCTTGGGGTAATTATTATAGTACGGTCTTTTAATTGTTATCCTTTTTTGTTTTCTTTGTTTTTATTACTATTTTCTTCTTTTTTATGGGGTCGTGATGTACACCGAGAGGGGTGTTATGAAGGAAGTCACAATTTTGAGGTTACTGTAGGATTTAAGCTTGGTATAATTTTTTTTATTATTTCTGAGTGTTTTTTCTTTTTAGGGATGTTTTGGGCTTATCTCCATCTAGCCGAAATTCCTGATGTGAGAATTGGTGGTGTTTGACCTCCTGTTGGGGTTTCTTCATTTGATCCTAAGGGTATTCCTTTTCTGAATACTGTATTGTTAGTTTCTTCTGGGATTTCTGTTACTTGGACCCACCATGCCATAGAGGAGGGGGATTTTAAATTTAGTTTAGTCTCTCTCTTAGTTACTGTTCTATTAGGTTCTGTGTTTACTATATTTCAACTTTTAGAGTATTACGTAGCTAGTTTTACTTTTTCTTGTTCTTCTTATTCTTCTGTGTATTTTATGGGTACAGGTTTTCATGGACTTCATGTTTTAATTGGTAGGGCTTTATTATTAATTTGTTTATTTCGTTTTTCTTATTTATTAATTAGCCCTAATCATAGAGTAGGATTTGAATGTTCAGTTTGATATTGACATTTTGTGGATGTTGTTTGGTTTTTTCTTTATTTAGTTTTTTATTGATGGGGAGTATAAGTTAATCTTTTAGTATATTTAGTATAACTAATTTCCAATTAGTAGGGTTTAAAGGTTATTAAATTTTTTTTTTTTTTTTTTTTTGTTTTTTTTTTGGTCGTTGTTCTTTTAGTAATTTTGTTTTTTGTTAATTTTTCTTATATTCACTCCTATGATGAGAAAGGGTCCTCTTTTGAGTGTGGGTTCTATTCTTTTGGGGGTGGGGGATTTTCTTTTTCTATGCCTTTTTTTGTGATTTCTCTTATGTTTTTACTTTTTGATGTGGAAATTTTACTTATTTGTTTTTTTCCTTTTGTGGGGAGTTTATTTTATTATCCTTCTTTTTTTATTTGGTATGTTTTGTTTTTAATTTTTTTTTGTACTATTTATGAGTGGTTAAAGGGTTTGTTAAGTTGGGTTTAGTTAGCTTTTTTTCTAGTTTCGACCTAGTTTTTGATTGGCTAAGTTTTTGATAATTTAAAGCTTAAAGCTTAGGGGCTCATAATCTCTAGATTTTAATTATCTTTGCTTTTAATTATATAAACTTTGAAAGTTTATTTTGAGACTTATCTCTAAAGGCTTTTCTCTTTATAATTTTAGATTTGCAATCTAATGTTTTTTAAACTTTAGAGATTTTTATCTAGGGTTATTCTATGTAAGATTACGGCTTTGGGAGTTGTAGAATTTTACCCTTGTTTTTGGGTGAGTAGGTTTAGGAGCTGTAAACTCTTAATTTGTTTTTCACCATAACCTTAAGATATGTAATCTTTATGTCTTTTAAACATAAAAAGCTTTTTGCAGGTTTTCCGATTTTAGTTTTTAGAATATCTCTTTGTTAATGAGAAGGGTTTTATTGGTGTTTGATTAAAGTTTTTGTTTTGTTTAATAATTTATCTTATAGGGTGTTTATTTATTTTCTAATGGTTGATTTTTTATAAAATTTGTTATAGAGCTTGAGGACAAAGTTTGTGCCAGCAGTCGCGGTCATACTCTATTCATTAAATCTGATTTTTATAAGGGAGTGTGTTTTATTGGTTTTTATTCTTGAGTGAAATTTTTGATATTATTTTATTTTTCCTGATTTTATATAACTTTATAGAGGACCAGGATTAGATACCCTGTTACTTTAGGGTTGTTTTAAAGTAGTAAAGTATGAATCTTAAACTTAATTTATCTGGCGGTTTATTTTTCTACCAGAGGAATTTGTGAAATTTAATCGATAACCCGCTTTTATGTTCACCAATGTTTTCTTTATGTACGGCTGTTTAGTTGAAAATTATATTTTTTTGCTGGATATTTTTTTTTCTAGTTCAGGTCAATGTGTAGGTTATACAATGGGGTTTTGTGAGTTACTTTAATTTTTGTAATCTTTTATTTGTTTTTTAGATTGGATTTGGAAGTAAATTTTAAATTAAATTTAAAATTGGTGTGGATTTTAATAAAAGTACATATCGCCCGTCACTCTTTTGATAGATAAGTCGTAACAAAGTAGAGGTACTGGAAGGTGTCTCTTGTTTAGAGTTTTATTTATTTGCTTACAACAAAGAATTTTATGACTCTTTAATTTTTTAAATTTTTTTAAAAATTATTTTTCTTATATTATATTTATTAATTTTAATTTTCCTGTATGGGGTTAAGTTTATTTATTATTTACCTTTTGTATAAGGGTTTATGGATTTTTTATTTCTTAATATTTTTAGAATGAGGGGGATCTTTGGGATTATTTTAATAGTTGAATTTAATAAATTTTTCTAAAGGAATAAAATGTTTTCGTTCTCTTAGGTATCTAAAAATTTTTAAATTGGGGGGAGGGTAAGCTTCTTTTTTTTTTAGGTTATCTTTTGTTTTTGTTGTTTTGATAGTAAATTTTTGTGTAATAACTTTTGTTTTTGTTTTCTAAATATTTTTTTTTATTTTTTTAAATGTTTATTAATCATAGAATTAGTAGATTTTCATTTTTTCTTTGTTTTTTTTCTTTGTTTTTTATTTTTAGATTATTTCCTTTTACTCTTTACCTTTTAATCTGTTTATTAAATTCTTAGTTGGTAATTTCACCAATCTCTCCTGCTCTATGCTAATTTTTGTTAATGGCTGTGATTTTCACACTAAGGTAGCGAAGTCGTTAGTTACTTTATTGGTAACTTGTATGAATGGAGGATTTAAGAGGTTATTATGTTTTTTTCTGAATTTATATTTTCTTTGAAAATAAAGATTTTTTTACCAAGACAAAAAGACCCTAGAATTTTTATAAAATGGTTTTTATTTAATTGGGGCAATGATTTAGTTTAATGTTTTTATTTATAAATTTTTTTGAACTTTTATTAAAGATAGTTAGATAAAATACTCTAGGGATAACAGCTTTATAACTCTTTATAGTTCTTATTAGTAGAGTTGTTTGGGACCTCGATGTTGGATTAGAATTTCTTTTTGGCGTAGTGGCTTTATTAGACTGACTGTTCGTCAGTTAAATTTCTACATGATCTGAGTTAAAGTCGGCGTGAGCCAGACTGGATTTTATCTGGTAATTTATTTTTTTTTATTTTTCAGTACGAAAGGACCTTAAATTGGGTATATTACTTTTAAAGCTTTAAGTTAATTAAAACTATACGTCTTCAAAATGTACAATTTTAAGCTTTGGGGGGTAGGGGGGCTTTATGTGTAGAATTAAGTTAAAACATTATTATAATGTTTTCTTAATACTTTATTTATAATAAACAACAAGATAGTATGGTTAATGCGATTGAGTATGGTAGGATTATTTTTCAGCATAATATTATTAAGTAATCATACCGTACTCGTGGGAACGAACACCGTACCCAAACAAATATGAAGCAAATCAGAAATGTTTTAAACATAATTAGGGTTGACCCTAAAAATAATAATACTGAGATGAATCTTAAAAATATAATTATCCCGTATTCTCTAATAAAGATTAAAGCGAACAACCCCCCTCCGTATTCAATGTTAAATCCTGAGACAATTTCTGATTCCCCTTCTGCTATATCAAAAGGGGTTCGGTTAGATTCTGCTATACAAATAATTATTCAACATAGAAGTAAAGGGATAGAAAATACCCCTATTCATATGTTTTCTTGTATTATTATTATTATTTTTATGTTGTATGATTTGTTGATATAAATTACAATTAATGTAAATATAACTAAACATACCTCATAGGAGATAATTTGTGCTACTGCTCGATGGCCCCCTAGGATTGAGTATTTTGAGTTAGACCCCCAACTGCAGAATAGTAACCCATAGGCTGTTAAAGATATAAGTCTTAAAATTATTATTATTTTTAGGTTTGATGAATTAATAGATGAGTGGTAATTAAATCATCCTCAACATAAAAGTATGATGATAATTCTGATTACAGGGCCTATGAAAAATATAATTATTTTGTTTCTTTGAAATTTAGGAAATTCTTTAGTTAGAAGCTTAAGGGCATCTGAAATTGGTTGTGACACCCCTCATGGGATAGTTTTGTTTGGTCCTTTTCGGAAGTGTATTAGTCCTATGAATTTTCGCTCTATAAGCGTAAAAAAAGCCACTCTTAGGAGAACTCCTACTATTGAGAATAAGAAATCTGTTAAGAAAATAATGGCGGTTTTTAAAAGTTAAATCTTTTTTTTCCATTATAAAAGTATTCTCTAGAAGTTAGATTTTATAGGTTTTATAGGAGAGAAGGCTCTGTTGTTAATACAAAATATAGATAGAATTACTACAAATAATATTCCTAAAAGATAAGGTGAATCTAGGTTTATTGATAGTTTTTCTTGATTAGATAGAATAGAATTCTCGTTAATTCTTAAGAATGGTAAACATAATAATGTTGTTATTATGATTAGTTTCAGGTTTTTTTGACTTTTTTTTCTTTCGTAGTTTGTTATTATGGTACAATAGGAGAATAAAATTATTATCCCGGATGAAAAGGAGATTACTACACATGAAGGGGGAAACAAAGAGTAGAAATTTTTATATATTTCCACTCTTGTTAGTAATGAGGTTAAAATCACTAAAAATGAAATTTTTAATGGAGATCTATTGAATATTAAAAATCTTAGAATAAGTAGTGCTCTACAAATTATCATTTATTGAATTTAAAATTTTTTAACGTAAGGGGGGGGTACGTGGTTATATTTTCTTTATTTTTAGTTTGTTAGTGAGTAAGGCTTATTTTAAAAAAAAGTTTTTTGTTTTAAGGTTTTTTTTTTTTTGAAATTTAGTTAAGAGTTTTAGCTTTATTTGGTTTTTGTTGATTTTTTCTTTTCATTTTTTCTGATTTTTCTAATTTTTTTTTTACTATAGTGTTTTAGGCTTTGGAATCTTTTTATTATTTTCTTTCCTTTTTATTCTTTTGATTTACAAGATCAATGTTCATATGAACTTTAAGGAATATAAATGTTAGTTCTTGTTTTTCTTGTTTTTAGGGGTTTTATTTTATTTTTTAGTTCTTTTCATACTTTATTGATTCTTTTGTTTTTAGAGTTTTTGGTTATTTTAAGGGTTTTTTTAATTTTTCTTTTTTTTTATTCTTGGTTTATTTCTTTGGTGATTGTTATGGTTTCTGTATGTGTAGGTGTATACGGGGTTTCTTTATTGGTTTCTAACTCTCGTAATCAAGGTTTGAATTATTTTCTTAGATTTTAGTTTTAAATGGCTATTAGATTATTTTTTATTTTTTGTTCTTTTTTTGTTTTTTTAGATGTTGTTTTTTTTTATTGGAGTTTTTTGTTTTTACTCTACTTTGTTTATATTTTCTATAATGGTTTTGATGGGTTTTTTAATTTCGATTGTTTGGGAGTTTTTATAAGTTTTGTTAGTGTTTGGATCTTTTTTTTGTCTTTCTTCTCTATGGAGTTAAATTTAAAAGGAAAGATAATTGTTTGGTTGATGCTTGTCTTTTCCGTTAATTCTTTTTTGTTTGACAACTTTTTGTTTTTTTACATTTCTTTTGAGTTTATTTTTATTTTTATTTTTGTTTTTTTGCTTGGTTGGGGAAAAACTTTAGAGCGTTTACAAGCTTCTTTTTATATATTTTTTTATACTATAGTTTTTTCTTTACCTTTTCTTTTAATAATTATTAATTATAGTTTTCTTTATTCAAGTTTTTTTTTTGTTTTTAGTTTTTTTTGTTATGAGGATTTTTTTCTTTATTTTATGATTTTGGTTTTTGTGGTAAAACTTCCACTTTATGGTTTTCATAGTTGGTTACCAAAAGCTCATGTGGAGGCTCCTGTGGCTGGTTCTATAATTTTGGCTGGAGTTTTGCTAAAATTAGGGGGTTATGGTCTTCTTCGTTTTTTTAGTGCTATTTACATATATAGGTTTTCCTTTAGGTTATTTATAAGATTTATTTTTTACTTAGGTTTATTTAGGTGTTTGTTTATATCTTTTGTTTGTGTGCGTCAAATAGATTTGAAGATAATGATTGCTTACTCTTCTGTTGTTCACATAGGGGTTGTAATATTAGGGATTTTGAGTTTTAGGGATTTTGGGTATTATGGTTCTTTGTTAATAATGCTTTCTCATGGTTTTGTTTCTCCTTGTTTGTTTTACTTAATAACATATTTTTATAGGGTTCTTCACTCACGAAGAATTATAATTCTTAAAGGGGCTCTTGTATTTTTCCCTTTATTTTGTCTATTTTGATTCTTAGGTTGTACGTTAAATTTAGGTTTACCTCCTTTTATATCCTTTTTTAGTGAGGTTATTGTTTTTAGATCTTTAGGTTTTCTTTCTATATTAGATTTTTTTTTACTTTTATTTTCATGTTTTTTTAGAGGTGTTTATTGTATTTATATATATACTTCGGTTTCCCATGGAGAAGATTTAGGTTTTTTTTCTTATTTTATTGACCATAAAACTGTTCTTCTTAGGGTTTGTCATTTTTTTTTTGTATTTTCTTTTCCTTTGGTGTTTTTTATTTTTTGATTAATTAGTTTAACTTAAAATATTAGTTTGTGGAACTAAAGATATATTAGTCATTTTTTTTTTGTTTTTTTCTTTGTTCCTGTTTTTATTCTTGTCTTTTTTGGGGGTGGGAATTTTTTTTATAGACTATAATTCTTTGGTGATTGAGTTTTTACATCCTTGGAGGAATTTGATGGATTTTTCTTTTACATTGGTTTTTGATTATCTTTCTCTATTTTTTTTTTCTTTTGTGTGTGTGATTACAAGTGTTGTTTTTCTTTATAGAAAGTTTTATATGGAATGTTCTTTTGGCTTTGATAGAAAAGATAACTCTCGTTTTCTTTGTCTTTTATTTTTTTTTGTGCTTTCTATGTTCTTTTTGGTATTTTCTGGTTCTTGGGTGGTTGTTATACTAGGGTGAGATGGTTTAGGGTTAGTATCATTTTTACTGGTTATTTATTATAATAATAGTAGAAGTTTAGATTCTGGTCTTTTTACTGTTTTTTCCAATCGAGTGGGAGATTGTTTTTTTATTGTTAGATTTATTTTTATAAGTTATTGTGGTTGGTTGAGATTAGATTTTTTAAGATTCTATTGTTGTTTTGTTTTTTGTTTTTTTTTAATATTAGGGTGTATTACAAAAAGAGCACAAATTCCATTCTCTTCTTGGCTTCCAGCAGCTATAGCAGCCCCTACTCCTGTTTCTTCTTTAGTTCACTCTTCTACTTTAGTCACTGCAGGGGTTTTTCTTTTGATTCGTTTTAATTTTTTATTCGAAGGAATTTTTTTTTTTCTTATAGTCATTTCTCTTCTTACAATACTTCTTTCAGGGATTTGTGCAAATTATGAGTTGGATTTTAAGAAAGTGGTCGCTATATCAACTCTTAGTCAATTAGGTTTTATAATCTTTTCTATTACTTGTGGTTTTTGATTGATTTCTTTCCTCCATATAGTCTTTCATGCTTTATTTAAAAGATCTTTATTTTTATCTACGGGTAATTTAATGCACTATGTTTATGGTGATCAGGATTCTCGTTTGTTTGGTTCTTTGGGTGCGTCTTTTTATTCTAAATTATTGTTTTCTATAAGAGTTTTAAGTTTAATAGGTTTTCCGTTTTCCTTAGGGTTTTACTCAAAGGATACTATTTTAGGGGGTCTTATATTCTCTAGGAATAGTTTTATCTCTTTTATTTTTTTTGTTTCTTGTGCTTTTACTGTGAGTTACAGTCTACGTTTATTGTTTTTAGGTTTTTTTATGTTTCCTTCTTTTTACATTTCTTCTAGATTTTTGGAGGATAAATTTTTTTATTACCCTTTAATTATTCTTTTTAGGGGTTGTGTGTTCTTGGGGAATTTTTTCTTTTATTTTTTTTTTGAAGAAGTTGTACTTTCTTTTTTTGATTTATTTTGAGGAATTTTGGTTATTATATTGGGTTATTTTTTTTTTGTAAATTTTCTGGATTATTATTTTCTTATTTTGTTAACTAGAACAATGTTCTTTCTTTCTAAGACTACTTCTTCTTTAATTTCTTCTTTTATGAAAAAGTTTTACTGAGAGAGAGAGAATCTATGGGGTGAATTATACGGTGGGAAAGGTGTAGAAAAATCTTTTTTGTTAATTAACCTATATGCAGGTGGGCTTTATTCATTGTTTTTTTTATCCTTTTTGTTTTTTTGGGTTTTAATATTTGTTGTAGTGGTGTAGTGTTTTAGTCCTTAGGGCATTAGCTTTGAAGGGGCTAAAGGTTTCTTCACTTTGTATATATATATATATATATATATATATATAATATATGAAGAGAGTCGTGTATATATATATATATATATATATATATATATATATATATATGTATATATGTATGTATTACGTATATGTACTATATGTGTGTGTATATGTATGTGTTTCTTGATCACCTAGATGGGGGGTAGGGGGGCGGCGACTCTGCGAGGGATCTAGTATCCTAACCCTCCCGTTGGAGGGAGAGAGGGTTAAGCAAGGGTCGCCGCCCCCCTACCCCCCATCTAGGTGATCAAGAAACACATACATATACACACACATATAGTACATATACGTAATACATACATATACATATATATATATATATATATATGTATATATATATATATATATAATATTATATGTTATATAATATTATATATATATATATATAGTATATATATATGTATACACATATATATGTATACATATATATATATATATATAATATTATATGTTATATAATATTATATATATATATATATAATATGTATATTTTATATCTATACATATATACATATATATATAATAATATATGTTATATAATATTATATATATATGTATATATCTTTCTATATCTATATGTATAATAATATATAAATATGTATAGTATATTTACTTTAATATTATTCTATAATACTTGTAAAGAATATATATATATGTATATATATATGTAAAGTCTTACTCCAAGTTATACGTAATAGAAAAACCTTCGGTTTGTATAACTTGGTAAATTATTATTATTTAAGTAAAATCTTTCTAAAGTTTAAAATAGCAAAGCACTCTGTAAAGAATTTTAGGATTAGAAGTCCTTTTTTATGCTTTAAGTATATTCCTTTAACTTCAAAGATTAACATGCTTTACACTACTACTTAGTAGATAGGCTATTAATTTTCACCCTATCAAGATGAACCATTTAGTTTAGCCTAATAAAAGTAAAAAACACACACCTAGCATTCTTAAGGGTGGAATAATTGAGGTTTTTTGGGGATTTTCTAAAGGTAGGGGAAATTTTCTTACTATTTTTGTTATCTGCACTCTTAATATGGTTATATAAAAATAAAGGAATACGCAGGAGGTTAAAATTAAAATAAAAACTCTTTCTTTGGGAAAGTTGGTGTTTATTATGTTTTTCACTACTATTAGTTTTCCTCAAAATATTGTTATTGGGGGCAATCCTCTTAGATTTATTATTATTATAGATGTTTCTCAGAATTTTACGGGGTGATTTTTTTCGATTGTTTTTATTTTTTTTATTTTCATTATTAGGAGAATTAGCCTGGGAGAGTATAGTAATAAATATAGTATTAAAATCTTTGGTGAAATTAAACATGTAATTGTTAACCACCCGTTATTGTTTAATGAAGAGAGCCCTAAGATGCTCTTTATTGATAATTCTTTTTTTAATTGTCTTGTAGCTACTAAAATTCTCATAAATGCTATACCTATTAAGATTGTGAGGTTAATTAAGGTTATTTTTATTATTAAGATTATTCTTGTGGGTAGGATTTTTTGTCAAGTTATAATTAATATCAGAGGGGTTTCTTTTAATTCTATAAGGTTAATTAATTTTATATACCATAAGTGGGTTGGTCATCTTCCTATTTTTATTATAATAGCTGTGCATAAAACTATTTGGGTTAATGGTGAATGTTGTATATTTGACGCAATTAAAATACAGATTGAACATAAAACTTGAGTTAAAAAATATAAAAGAGAGACATTTTCTTTATCTTTTGATTTTTTCTTTTCTTTTGAGATTAGAAAACATATTGATAGGGTATTTATTTCTAAAATTACCCACAAAGTTACCCACTGGGTTCTACAAATCCCTATTAGGGAGGTTAGTATTAGTACGTATATGATTTCCTTGAAGTCTTTAACATTGAAAAAGTTATGTTCATTTAAACTATAAGGATAATTTTAAAGATAAAAGATAACAGTAAAATATACTGCGGTTAGAGCTTGTCCAATTTCTACAAGTGGGGGTTCAATTGGGTTTATTCCAATTCATGTAAGAAGTCCCATAGTTCTTAGGAATACTCAAAATATTATTTTTTTATTAGGGTTAAATTTTTTGTTTATTCTTTCTTTTTTGGTTGTTAGGATTAGTAAAATTAAAATTGAACCTAATATTGCAATTACCCCTCCTAATTTTGATGGGATGGATCGTAAGATGGCGTAAGAGAATAAGAAGTACCACTCAGGTTGAATATGAGTTGGGGTAGTTGTTGCTCTTGCTGGGTTAAAATTTTCTACATCTCCTAAAATATTTGGTGTTAGGGATAACAATACTGTGAATAATATTATAATTAAAATAGCTGGATTCGTGTCTTTTACTATGAAATAAGGAAAAAATTTTATTTTATCATAGTTTGGGTTGGTTCCTGTAGGGTTTGAAGACCCTCTTTGGTGGAGGAAGATTAAATGTCCTAAAACTAATCTTAGTACTACTAAAGGGAGAATGAAGTGAAGAGAAAAGAATCGATTTAGTGTTGGTTGTGATACTGAAAAATTCCCCCAAATTCAGAGTGTTATAGGTTTACCTATGTAAGGGATTGCTGAGATTATACTAGTAATTACGGTAGCTCCTCAGAATGATATTTGCCCCCATGGTAATACGTAACCTAAAAATGCTCTCCCTATGGAAACAAGAAGAATTAATACCCCTGAGATTCAAACTATAGGGAGTTTTGAGGGGGAGTTAAAATAAATCCCTCGAGCAATGTGAATGTATATAGAGATGAAAAATAGCGAAGCTCCATTTATATGGATATATCGTATAGCTCAACCTGGGTGAGTGTCACGTATAATATGAATCACAGATCAGAATCCTATTTCTGTAGATGGGATATAATTTATTGATAATACAATTCCTGTAATAATTTGCATGGTTAAAACTATTCCTAAGATAAATCCTATATTTCATATAAATGAAATGGAAAATGGGGTAGGCAATTTTTCTAGTGAAGATTTTATTATTATTACAATCGGGTCTAAAGAAAGAAGATTGTTTTTTTTCATTTTATTGTAAGATTCCCTTAAAATTCTAAATTTTATGCATTATTCTGCTTTTACAATTTTTTAGGATGGATAAGAACTTTTTTGCATGAAGTTATTTGTAGCCAACCATTTAATATAGCATAATATTAATGCGAAGAGTTTAAGCCTCTTAGATTTTTATTAAAA